AAATTCGAAATACTAAATAATCTAAACTAAAATAATCGAAATAAATTCAATTGAAATAATTCAAAAATAAAAAAAAAATACTACTACTAGATTTCTAATGGCGATTCTAATGAATAATTCATCAATGACGAATAAAAAATAATTCTATGCAATTCTGAAAGGGGGAAAGATCCCTCGGATAGAATCATTCGATTATATTGACAATTTCAAAAACTTATACATACTATGATCATAGTATGATGGCCGTTGGTCAAGCAGGCCCCCATCGTCTAGTGGTTTAGGACATCTCTCTTTCAAGGAGGCAGCGGGGATTCGAATTCCCCTGGGGGTAGGGTACTACGAAAGGAAGTTGATCATGGATTACCAATAAGTCTAAAATTGATTCTTCCTGGGTCGATGCCCGAGCGGTTAATGGGGACGGACTGTAAATTCGTTGGCAATATGTCTACGCTGGTTCAAATCCAGCTCGGCCCAATAATTCGCCAATCCGCCATGAGATGATATAACCCCCTTTGTACTTCAGAAATACCCGATCCGGAGATAAAAAAGAATCAAATTTTCTGCTAGATCCCGTATTTCCCTGGGATTGTAGTTCAATTGGTCAGAGCACCGCCCTGTCAAGGCGGAAGCTGCGGGTTCGAGCCCCGTCAGTCCCGACGGATCCAATAAATATATCAATAAATCTCTCCCTTTTTATGAAGGGGACCGGGGCAGAATTTCATTGTCAAAGCAAAGGGGAAATCCTTATTTCTTTTTTCTTTCCTTTTGGTAGGAGAAAGACATATGCGGTTGGATTAGTACAATTATTGGTAGCGTTATAGTCAGTATTCCAAGAAATGCTGGCCTTTTCGATTGCCCCCGATGCATGTAATGGAATCTAGTACTATACCTTTTTGAGGCGCGCATACACAAAGGGAATTTCTTTCTTGTCCAATACAAAATTGAATATAAGAAAATACTTTCCAGAAAAAATAAAAAAAAAACAATTTATTTTTCTGGCTACGGATTTATGGAACCTCACTTACTAGTTTGAAGTTGAAAAATAGATTTCATGCAAATCGCACACTGAGCTTTTGGTATAGGTGTCCCGGGGCTAATAATCTACGAAGAAAGGAGGGGGAAGGACAGACCAACCAAAAATCCTACTCCTCTTAGAAAGGGGAATGAATCATTTTTCCGATTTTTCATTTTGTTTTAAGGCCCCATCGACGAAAGAACAAATCGGAAAATAGTAAATTTGATGAATATTCATTTTATACGGTCTCATCTTTATCACACTTCTTTGTCTTCCAAGTCAAAAATAGTTTCGTTCTAAACTCCTTTCTTTTTACATTTAGCTTTTATTGTTTGTTTGGGTTTGTAACTATGTGACCACTAGAAGTGGAAGAGCTATTTGATGAGACTTCATCAGATGATTGTACAAGAAGGAACTAGATAGATTAGAGAGAAAAAAAGAACAGATGATAAAAAATGATAAATAAATAAAGGAATTTTGGATTGGGTCAGGAATCCAAGTTTGGGGCGGTATGGATAAAAGAACTTCCTATGTTATACTATTCAATTCTCGACGACGAATTGATTTGATAGTTCAGATATTGTTATTCATGATATTGATCCGATTCAAGATCATCGAGAGGTAATATTCATTCATTGAATTTACAGGCCAAAGATTTATCATCTCTATGGGATTAAATCCCGAGTTATTGCGAAGTAAAAAACCGATGAGATTATGGAAGTAAATATTCTTGCATTTATTGCTACTGCACTATTTATTCTAGTTCCTACCGCTTTTCTACTTATCATTTACGTAAAAACAGTCAGTCAAAACGATTAATTATTAACTAATTTGAATGAAACTTGACTTCTGAGTTCTTAGCCAAAATTGACGAAATAAAATGAAAAAGATTCCAATTTCATGTCTTAAATGAAATGAGTGAACTAGAATCGGCAGTATTCTAATAGATAGATAGTATGGTAGAAAGATTCATCTATTTCTTTCTACCATACTATTTATTAGTTAGATTGTAGGCCCCCCGGAATAAAATAAAGATAGAGGCTGCATTTGATATGGATCTATAGATCAATCTACAATATTATCTTGATATATGTGAATATCAATTCCATATATGGGATTGACATAGCATCCAATTCCATTTATTTGCTATATCTATTTGTTCTGATCAATCTGAATTACTCTTATGTCTTATAGTTTTAATTACTATATTTTTGATTTCCGAATCTCGGTATCTATTGAAAGAATCAAATCAATGAAGGAAAAGCGATAGATATAGGCATATTCAAAAAATCACGTAGTAATCTTTTTTAACATTCCCAAGAAGTAATTGAGTAAACCATTGACAGTAGTTCCACGGGCATCGAAAAGGAAGAGTAAATCTCACTGATTTTTAACGCCTGAACCATGATATGAAATAAGTCGATAAAGTATAAATCCAATTTAAAAAATTCGAAAGCGGTAAATGCGCAATACAATATGTGACTC